TCGAATGGTTACCATGAGTATTTCTTAATTTTTGTTTTCAAAAAAAATAATGCCTTCAATAGAAGGACTAATCAGTTATTTCTTTTATCGCCCCAAACATGCCAAGATTAGCATTGATGGTACGTAAATGTAACTCGTTGGTCAAACAACTATTCAGAGTTCCTATAGCTCCTTGTAAGGCTTGCTGAAAAACCCGTTGTCGGACTTGATTAATCGTTCTTTGTTGTTCAAAATGAATGGTTTCATTTTTGTAATTTTCTAATTGTTCCAAAGTCTTATAAGTTGAATTAATCAAATTCAATTTTTCTCGTTCTATCTCAGAGTATCCATTCGTTCGAAACTGATCTGCTTCTATTTCTACTGTCCGTAAACGGGCCCGTGCTTTTTCCAACTGCTCAAAGGCCCCCTGGCGCAGTTCTTCTGAATTTCGAATAGTATCCAAAATCCGTTGTTTTCGATTATCTAATAAATCACTTAATGAAAGTAGATTATCTTTCCATTCATTGCAAAACTTCCATGATCCCTTCCCGAACCAAACATAAATCTTTCGATTCATTTGGCTCTCACGCTCAATTATTTCAATTACTTATGGGGAAAATCCCATATCTTTTTTGACTGAAATGAGCTTACCCTCCCTTCTCTATTCATAATTCCTATTCAAAAAGAAAAATATTGAAACTAATCCGAGACCGAAATATTCGGAGGACTCTTCTGACCAAACAAGTAATTGTCAGTAAAGTTGTTTTTTTTTTTCAAATCCAAAGAATTGACTTTAATACATAGGTTATCGACTTAGCATTGGATAAGAATGGGTGAAATACTCATTTTTCAAAAAAAAGGTCAAATCCTTTTTTCGACATGAGTGTTCTATACCGAAAAAAATTTCCAACTAGTCAGTTTGAGCCCATTTTTGGATTAATATAGTAGTAGAAAGAGTACCTTGCTGCGTCTAGACTTCAAACATTTTAGCTTTAACCATATTAACGGTCCCCCACTATTGTATTGGTTGAAAGAGAATCAAAGTATATTTCCCCATGAATCACGAACTGCTATAGTTCTTAAAGATGATTTTCAAATTATTTCAGAAGTAATTCGTGGGATCGTGCACCTTTTCTTTCCTAGTTAAAAACGAAAAAAAAAACGCAGCTGGTTCAATTCAGCCTATTCTTGAAATAAACAACTCGCACACACCCCCTTTCCAAAAAAAATCAATACACCAAGGACTACGCTTAGATTTATTGGATTTGTTGCGAAAATATCGGTATTAAACCCGAAACTCCCGGCGGGTGGCCAGTGACCCAGGAAAACGAAAGAATCGGTTACATTTTTCATATGATCTCCTCTTTTCTTATAAACTATAGATAGACTAATTATCTATTTTTTTTTTTTTTACCTATTCTATTTTTTTCTATTTCTATTAGAAATGCATTTTTTTTCAATTGGAAATCTCTACTAAGTATTGTTCTTATTAAAATTTCGTTTCAAATTCGCTATCAGGTAGCGTGTTAATAATATAGACTGTTCCAACATTCCCTTGAAAAAAAAAGAGGGGGTTCCATTGGACTAAGAAGAGGGAAGGAAGAAAGCGAATTAGTATACTAATTCCTCATCCTCAAATGAGTCCTTCCCGTGGTAGGTTATTGTCCAAATAAAAATAAATAAGTAATTTTAGGAATGAAATCTTGGTAGAATTCGAAAAAACAAGCAGCAAGTCCAAGGCAATAAAAAAAAAAAAAATACGTTTGATTAAACAAAAGGATTCGCAAATAAAAGTGCTAAGGCTACAACTAATCCATAAATTGTTAAAGCTTCCATAAAAGCCAGACTAAGCAATAAAGTACCTCGTATTTTTCCCTCTGCCTCGGGTTGTCTTGCGATACCTTCTACAGCTTGCCCCGCGGCAGTACCTTGACCAACCCCAGGTCCAATAGAAGCAAGCCCAACAGCCAACCCAGCAGCAATAACGGAAGCGGCAGAAATCAATGGATTCATGATAAGTTCCTCGCACCAAAAAAAAATGGTTAATGATACAATCAACCAATAAATTTCGAACTATTCATTCTTTTTCTTGATTTAATCTCTTTATTCAATTATTCAATATTGAATTCCCAGTTCCAAACGAAAAGGAGGGATTTTTAGTGCAATCCCTTTTTTAGTGAAATCCCTATCGAAATCTCCAGGGCAGATTAGATATATCTTTTAGACGACCTATCTTTTAACGAATATCTAACTATATAAATAGTTAATATTGCATATACACGTCTTTCTTCCATAACGTAAACCAACTATTCGTATCTTAAATTCAATCGGATTCTAAAAAAATTTTTTAGATGCTGAAATATTCACAAAAAGAAAATTGAGTTATAGCCATTATTCCATTATTTATATATATATTCCATAAACTTAGTTTGATTTCACTCTTGTAAATAATAATAATCCATTTTTTTCTGAATCTCATTTTTTTTTTATTCTCTTCCTTATCATTATCCCACTTGGATACAATCAATCTAAATGGACAAATTCATTAGTCTGAATCATTGCATAGAAATATAAGTCTTTGTTTTCTTGTAAGTTATTTTATTATTATTATTTTTTTTTTTTTAATTTATTAATATTTTATTATTAGTCAATCTATTGAATTGAATAAAACCGAGTGAAATAGAAATAGCTCTATCTCTATAGAAAAAACCCCTTTTTTTAATCACATGTTGGAAACAACTCTTATTCAGATTATGACGCCTAAAATTGGATTGGAATTGAATGAACAAAATAATCAAGCCAAAAAAAAAATGGATTGGACGAAGGTATAAATGATTCAAACGAATTCTAGGAAAAAGATCGTTTAGGACAAAACTTTTTTAGATTTCTTTCCTTTTTGTTTTTACTATTCCTTTAGATCGTTATAAACTTTTTTTCTATTTATGTGTATATTTATGTTCACTAAGTATAAGTAGATTATCTTGAACAAGAATAGATTGCCTTAGACTATAAGATAAAAAAGTCTATTTCAAAACAAAATTCGTTAATGATGCCCCTCAATGGATTCGCCTATATAAGCCGCAGCTAAAGTTGCAAAAATAAGAGCTTGAATACCACTTGTAAATAACCCAAGGAACATGACAGGTATAGGAACCACTGAAGGTACTAAAGAAACAAGAACAACAACTACTAATTCATCCGCTAATATATTTCCGAAAAGTCGAAAGCTAAGTGATAAGGGTTTTGTGAAATCTTCTAAAATGTTAATGGGTAAAAGAATTGGAGTTGGTTGAATGTATTTACTGAAATAACCTAATCCTTTTTTGCTAAGGCCCGCATAAAAATAGGCTATTGACGTAAGTAAAGCTAAAGCAACGGTAGTATTTATATCATTCGTAGGTGCAGCTAACTCCCCATGAGGTAACTCTATAATCTTCCAAGGTAAAAGTGCACCCGCCCAATTAGAAACAAAAATAAATAGAAACATCGTTCCAATAAAGGGGACCCATGGGCCGTATTCCTCTCCGATCTGAGTTTGGCTCACATCTCGAATGAATTCAAGGACATATTCGAAGAAATTCTGACCGCCAGTTGGAATGGTTTGGGGGTTCCGAACAGTTACAATGGCTGAACCTAATAAGATAGCAATTACAACCCAAGAAGTAATAAGTACTTGGGCGTGTACTTGGAAACCTCCTATTTTCCAATAGAAATGCTGGCCTACTTCCACACCAGATATATCATATAACCCTTTTAGGATGTTGATGGAACATGATAGAACATTCATACTACCCCCTGAAAGAAAACTTTAAAAGGAATTATTTTGATTCAACCATCGTTTTTTTTTATTTGCCTACTAAAATTGTATATTTTAAATACCAACAAATCACATAATAGAGCTAGTTATTTTTATCTCTTTTGGACGATTGACAAATAGTAACCGATTATATATCCATAAATATATGGAGTTCACAAAATAATTTCTTTATCTTAATCTTATTATTAATCTATCTTATTATTAATCAGGAATTTCGTATATAGCTAGAACGACCCTCACAAATTGCAAATACTAATTTATTAAGAATTAATCGGATTGAAGCTATAGCGTCATCATTCGCTGGAATCGAAATATCTGCGAGATCCGGGTCACAGTTTGTATCAATTAAACAAATGGTTGGAATTCCCAAAGTGATACATTCCCGAAGAGCCGTATATTCTTCTTGCTGATCAACGAGTATTACAATATCGGGTAACCCTGTCATATATTTAATCCCACCCAGATATGTTTGCAAGTGAGCTAACTGTCTCTTCAATCGAGTCCCATCTCCTTTTGGAAGACGGTTGAGTCTACCGGTCTTTTGTTCCATTCTCAAGTCCCTGAACTTTTGAAGTCTAGTTTCTGTAGTAGACCAATTCGTTAAAATACCGCCGAGCCATTTTTTATTAACATAATGACACCGAGCCCTTATTGCAGCCCGGGCTACTGAATCCGCTGCTTTATTTTTGGTACCAACAATTAAGAATTGTTTTCTCTTGCTTGCTGCATCAAAAACTAAATCACAAGCTTCTGATAAAAAACGAGCAGTTCTAGTAAGATTTGTAATATGAATACCTTTACGTTTTGCAGAGATATAAGGGGCCATTCTTGGGTTCCATTTTCTAGTACCATGACCAAAATGAACTCCCGCTTTCATCATCTCTTCTAAATTAATGTTCCAATATCTTTTTATCATTTCTACCCACACTTCCTCTCTCTCTCTTTCTTTTTCAAACAAAGAAAAAGAGAGAGGGGGTACCCTGAAATAAATAATTGTTCCGATGGAACCTTATCTTTTCCCGGAGATTGGATGTTGATATACGATCCAAGCAATTAATTTCATTCTATTCCTTATTTTCTTTATTACTATTAATAAATCACATGGAACAAATCACAGGACCACGATTAATTAAAATAAAATAAAAGGATGAATCCGCTCTTAGGAATCATTAAATCCTAGAAATGCTTATTCTGATGTATCATAGAAATTTCTTGAAATGCAAGAATCAAATAACTCTCTCTGGTGGAATAAAAAATCTCTATCTCTAAATTCCCCCTCGAATAAATTCTTCTTTTTGCTGTTCAAAGGCATCTTTTTATGTTTCCTTGAGCCTTGCACGAATCTTTTGAATCCGGTACCGACGGGTATCATACCGCCTAGAACAACGTTTTCTTTTAGGCCTTTCAACCAATCGATACGACCGCGGAGAGCAGCTTTTGCTAAAACGCGAGCAGTTTCTTGAAAACTCGCCTCGGATATGAAACTTTGAGTATTCAGAGATGCTCGCGTTATTCCCAATAATATGGGTCGGTAACAGATGGCTTCTTCCAAAGCGCGTCCCGTTCGTTCTGCTCGAAACAATCCAATTAGTTCTCCGGGTGAAAAAACATTAGACATTCCGTCTTCTGAAACCAATACTTTTGATGTTATTTGCCGTACAATAATTTCTATATGCCTATTATGGATCTGCACCCCTTGAGATCGATAAACTTTTTGGATCTTATTAACCAAAGAGATACGACTTTGCACGATAGTTAACTCAGCACCAATCAAGAATCGCCAAGGAATTCCAAAAATTCTTGTTATACACTCGTTCCAACCCTCAACTCTCTTTTCTAGGTTTATCGATATTGAATCAATTGAACGTACTTCTAACACTTGTTCCACTTTTGGAAGACCCTGCGTTATATCACCAGATCGCGATTTTTCATATATAAATGTAACTAATGTAGCTCCTTCGTAAAGGATTTCTCCATAATGGCCATGAACGGTTGCTCCTGGCGTGGCCAAATAAGGCTGAGCCGATCTTATTACTACAGAGTCAATGTGAACAATTATAACTTGACCCGATTTTAGATGTGGTCCGCTTTTGGCAATACATACATTTTCACAAATAAATTGTCCCAGTCTAATTATTGTGAAGAAAGATTCACAATCATTAGGATGATAATTATGATGGAGAAAATACCAATTCAAAGTGAATGGATTCAAAACACTCTTACTGCATGGATCGGGATTAACAATTCTCCCGGTTTCATCCATTAAATAATATTTAAGTACTTGAAAAGTCTCTTTTAAATTGTCAAGTTTCAAATATTTAGTTATGGAGATCTGATTATGAGTTATTAAATTGAAATGGTTTAATAAATCAAAATTTGCAATTTGAAGGGCTGTTCCTAATGGGCCCAACGAATTTTGAATTGAAATTATAGGATCTCTTTTAATTGATTCTTTTATTACATTGTGATCTTTTACATGATTGAATGCATCCATTCGAAAACAATTAGATGATGACAAAATTAGCAAAAATTGACATTCCTTATTTCTATTCAATAACGTACTAATAGTTCCGTGATTTTGTTTAAGTGATTGTTGAATCCGTGCTTTGGAATAACTGGGATAAAATGGATTAATATTGGTGGGATCTGATCCATTATTAGAGATTGGTCCGAAACCTGATGGATCATCCCTTTTTCTAGTTCTACTCCTGATATATGAAATTTTGGATTTCAATAGATTGATTCTTAGGAAATCACGAATCAGACCATTTGTGCTTACTTCAACAAAAGAAGCGCGGGCCTCCTCGATAGAAGAACTTTTTTTGTCTTGATCCCAATTCAAGACTAAACAAGTACGAATTAATTGAATACTTGTGTCAGAAATTCCCCGAATTGGTTTACTATTTCCATAAAGGATATAATTGACAACTTGAAGTTTCAGATTATCCTTTTCCTGCAATAGATCCGCGGTGAAAAGTGTTTCTAAATTGATACCGTTCGCTATCTCATATATGATTACTGGTCGAACCAAAACAAAATACTTTTTTTTGGTAGGTGTGATTCGTTGGATATAGATCCAATTTTTCACTTTTTTTGATTCCTTAGAATGTGTTTTTACCGTTCCTGGTGGTATCAAGATACCACTATGTCGAGATATCTTATCTGTTTCTCCCGGAAAATGGATATCTCCCGAAAAGATTTTAAGTTCGATTTTTTTTTTTTTTCTCTCCACTCGGACCAATCCGCCCCCTCGACTTCTTGTATTTAAAGAGATTTGTGTATCTACTCCAACGATACTATTATTCCGTACCATTAGGGAAGAAGATTCGGGTAAAATATACACTTCCTCGGGAATGAAAAAAAAGCGATCTACTTGCATTTGGTATTTTGGCTTAAATTCTTTGACTCCCCGATACTCAATCAAATCTTCTTTTTTGACAATTGAATGCACCCCTATAGCCCCATATTTAGTAATTCCTGAACTCTTTCTTTGGTATTGGGGATCGTCGAAATAAGAAAAAACACTATTTCTACGGAAAATACCATTTATAGGTATTTCAATCGAGATAGTGGAGTAGGTCATTTGCTCTTTCTCTCGTTCTTGAATTGATTGAAATGGAATAATGAATTTATTTCTTCGCCTCTTTGCCAATAAATCAGAATTATCGTAGAGAATAGGAGTATATATGAGATTACAATGACCA